AACCCCCCATTTTTGGGGGTCCTGCTTATTTTCATTGGCTTCGGATTAGTAGAATAATTCGGAATAGCGGCCAAGATCTTGGGAAAATCCAAGTTAATGATCAATAGGTTTGGATAAATAATTTAGGAAAGATATTCTCATACTGACACAATATAAGGACAAGTATATGCGAAATCTATCCCTTTTTAGTTAAAAGTTTTCTTCGAATCCAACCTTTCCCTTTAAGGAATTTAATTGGTTAGCATAATATAATATCTAATAAATAGAAAATCGAATAGTGGATAATCTGTTATGAGAGAAAGAAAACATTCTTTGAAGAATCAAGATTCGTAATCAATCCTTGCCTTGTTTGTTGGATTAGGTCTAACTTTCTTGACTAAACTGCAAGCGTGGAACTTTACGAGATGAAATAGGGAAAGACAGAAGATAGAACTTAAAAGGATAATTGAAGTGACTCGTCTTCGAATCAACTTTGGTTGGGGTTCGAAAAAGGAATAAAAATAAAGTAAATTCAAGGAAGAGCTTTCCTTTTTTTAAGGGGCCCCTTGCTCGGGGGGTCGTGGAATGCTTTTCTTCTCCTCTTATTCCATATGGAATACAATCAGTTAAAATAAGAAGGAATAGGGGAATATTCGACTGTTTCAATTCTTTATTTATCTTATATTCCAAAATTCTCCCGAAAATCCAATTTAATTTTTCAATGGGGTTAGATGATCTAGTTCTTAATATTATTACTTTAAAGAACTGACAGATTCCACAACAAATCTCTTGATTCGGAATTAGAGACTCATGTCCCATCTGATGAATCGATTTTCTTTTACACTTCTGTATCTCACTCTATCTTGTTTTTTAGTATTATCTAAAATAACCGATGAATTATGAATTTTCCATAACTTAGGTAAGTGCTTTACCAACATATGTAGTGTAGTAAAAAAATAAATGGAATTTAACCCTTTCATGCTTACTATAACTAGTTATTTCGGTTTTCTACTGGCTGCTTTAACTATAACCCCAGCTCTATTTATTGGCTTGAACAAGATACGTCTTATTTGAAATGAATTGAATGAATAAGTCAGAAAATAAAAATCTTTCTTTTGGATTCCTGGTATTCTACGACTCTTTTCCACACTAATTATCAATTCTTTTCTTGGTCATTGAGATTCGTGGATAATTTAGACTACTATTTAGGGATAGATCGTACCTCTTTTTTTTTATCCCCTCGAACAAATCGAAATGATTGAAGTTTTTCTATTTGGAATCGTCTTAGGCCTAATTCCTATTACTTTAGCGGGATTATTCGTGACTGCGTATTTGCAATACAGACGTGGGGATCAGTTGGATCTTTGATTGAGTAATATTTCTTTTTTGATTGACCTCCTCCAGACCAGAGAGGAGGTCAAATTGGAGTTGCAATTCAACTTTGTTTTGTTAAGTTATTTTACTCTGCTTCGACATAAGATAGATGGAATCACGCTCTGTAGGATTTGAACCTACGACATCGGGTTTTGGAGACCCGCGTTCTACCGAACTGAACTAAGAGCGCTTTCATTCAAAAAGAAAACCCTTTTCTACTCCTAACGTGTCTCACGTACGTATAGTATCCACAAATTCAAGTTATACCCACTTTAATGGATCTCCTCGCTACTGCCCATAAAGAAGAAAGAAGTAATAGGTAGGGATGACAGGATTTGAACCTGTGACATTTTGTACCCAAAACAAACGCGCTACCAAGCTGCGCTACATCCCTTTTCCAAATTGTTGTATAATGGCATTGTACACAATTCCTGTCTTGTTTTCCACATCGTAATTTTCTTCTCTTTCTCTATCTATATAGAACCTTCTTGTCATTTCTTCTTTTTGGTCTCATATAATCAAGGAATGGTATACATCTAAAATCCTATCTAATTTCACCTATAAAAGAAAGATTACTATTCCTTGGTAATGTATAGGAAGAAGGGGTCATCTTTTTCTTTTTTAGGGGTAGGAAAATCTCGTCTATACCGTTCATTCGTTCATTCTATATATAGAATATTGATTTTGTTTTTTTAGTTAGGAATTTCGCCTAAACAAAAGAAATACAAATGATCTTGGGCAAGAGTATCTGATCATATATGTATTCCAATAAGGAAGGAGGATTTTCAATGCGGGATATAAAAACATATCTCTCTGTAGCGCCCGTGCTAAGTACTCTATGGTTTGGGGCTTTAGCAGGTTTATTGATAGAAATTAATCGTTTATTCCCAGATGCTTTGTCATTCCCTTTTTTTTAATTCTAGTTATTGCTATGCGAGGAATTCTTCGTGACATGACGCAAATTTTCCCTTTTTCAATCCTTTTTTTTTTAGTATAGGAAGGAAAAAGAAAGAAAAGATGGATTGGGTTGAACCTCAGAGTCATGAAAAATTCGGCAAATCCCATTTTGGAAAACAGAAATTCAATCAAAAGCGGTATCCAAGCTAAGTCAGGCCTCAGAAATCAGAGCATAGAAAGAGGCTGGGCTGGCTACTTAAATGAAAGGATTTCGAAGCAAAATCCTTGCTAATTCGACAAGGATTGTATTCTTTAATTATTTCTCTATTTTTTATTACTTAATTTAAGAATTTTAAAAATTTTTTATTCGAATGGATTTTATTCTTCTTCTTGGGATTCAAAATAGAAGAATAACAGAATAAGTAGAAGAATTAAGTTAAGTCAATCCAAAAAAGAAAGGAGGTTCATGGCCAAGGGGAAAGGTGTTAGAATCAGAGTTATTTTGGAATGTATCAGTTGTGTTCGAAAAGGTGCCAATGAGGAATCGACGGGGATTTCTAGATATAGTACTCAAAAGAATCGCCACAATACACCCGGACAATTAGAATTAAAAAAATTTTGTCGTTATTGTCGCAAGCATACGACTCATGACGAAATAAAAAAATAGGAGCATCGTGTGTTCGATCTTTCCAAAGAACAGATTTAATATATAGAACATAGATAGAATACAAAATACAAATCAATTCATTTGATTTCAGGTAGATATTATTTCATATGTATAGAGGGTATTCATATACTATATATGAATCAAATAATAATATGAATCAAATAATATATGGACCAAAGAAAGACTACTTCTTCTGGATCCAAAATTAATAAAATAAAGAAATCCATTTTTTTTTTCAAATTTTAAAATAAAGAATAAATCATGTATACATCTAAACAACCTTTTCATAAATCTAAGCAAACTTTTCATAAATCCAAGCAAACTTTTCATAAATCCAAGCAAACTTTTCGTAAATCCAAGCAAACTTTTCGTAAATCCAAACAACCTTTTCGTAGGCGTCCTCGGATTGGCCCGGGGGATCGAATTGATTATAGAAACATGAGTTTAATTAATCGATTTATTAGTGAACAAGGAAAAATATTATCGAGACGAATAAATAGATTAACCTTGAAACAACAACGATTAATTACTCTTGCTATAAAACAGGCTCGTATTTTATCTTTCTTACCATTTCGTAACTATGAGAATGAGAAGCAATTTCAAGCCCAGTCAATTTCAATAATTACTGGTCCTAGACCCAGAAAGAATAGACATATTCCTCAATTAACGCAAAAGTTCAATTCCAATCGAAACTTAAGAAACTCCAACCAGAATTTAAGAAACAACAATCGGAACTTAAGTTCCGATTGTTGATGTTTTATTCGAAAGGGCCAGACCTATATAAAGAAAGTAATCCAGTTTTGATTCTTGTGTTTGTTATAAGAAAGAAAAATGGGGAAGAATAAATAGTTTTTTTATTTATTGCAACATGCTCGTTGATTCCTACCACTTAATCTTAATTTATTGTATCTTCCCGGAGTTCCCTCTCCGGGAATTCGGTTTTAATTATTCCTGTATATTACTTTTTTATCCATTTAATTGAGGATCTTTATTTTATTGGAAATCGTGTAAAGATTATTTGGATTTGATACAGCTACTTGTGCAAGCATTTTACGATTAAGAATCAATTCCTTCTTGTACAGATTGTGTATTAATTTACTATAACTATCGAATACTTTATATATCCGCGTTGCTGCGTTTATCCGAGTGATCCACAAACGACGAAAATCCCTCTTTTGCCTGCCTCTATCTCGATGAGAGGAAACAAAAGCTCTTCTTACTTGTTGAGTAATCATTCGATTAAGTCTTAAATGAGCCCCTCTAAAGTTTGAGGCAAATGAACGCATTTTTGTTCGTCGTCTCCGAGCTATATATCCTCGCGGAACTCTGGTCATTGAATCAAATTAACCTTAATGAATAACTAATGATTTCTCTTCTTTTAGCCATCCTTTTTCCCATTAATAACAAAACGAATTATTCCGATATATAAAATATTAATTCCAATGGCTTTTGCTACTGTAACCTTCCCAACCACGATTTTTTATTCTATTCTCTTCAGTTATTTCGCATAGAAATAACAAATTCTAACGATACTCAAAAAAATAGTGGGTTCCATCGTTTCTATGGTTCCCTTTTAAACGGTGAGGCCCTCTCTATACACCGGAGCCCTTTCTTTCATTTCATCAAAAGGTATTGTGAACTTGTATAGTTCACATTCTTTGGCTCTACCTATCCATTATAGAGTAAATAGCTCTTTTCACAATAAGAGTTATCCATACAGTGACGGCATTTAATTATGAAAGTTGGCTAAGTAGCTGACCCTGTTAGTCCGTTCTTTTAAGATAAAGGAGCATAAGCCTTTTTCTTTTTATTACTATTTCCTCCGCTTAATGGATAACCATTTTCTACCAATGGGGGAATTGCTTCTTAATTTCCAATTTAGATGATTGGATTTGCACCAAAGGAAACCAGAAATTCCATATACCATAGAAATCTAGGATAGAGAAGCTCTATCCTATTCATTGGTACCGATCATGGATACTTCAAAAATTGTCTTATTTGTTTGAACTCATGATCTGAACGAGTCGCACATACACCCTAGCACATGTTCCTCGACGCTGAGGACATCCCTTAAGCGCGGGCGATTTTCTAGCATTTCGTATTGGCTGTCTTGCGTTTCTAATAAGTTGTTTAACCGTTGGCATGTCGTATGTATATAGAAAAAAAAAGGATTGGTTTAGATCGATCTTAACCTGATGATTGATCATCATGAAGTATTTCTATTTTCTATTAAATCGCAGAAAACCTGAATTTAGGTTTGAAATAAATTTACAAGAAATCCGGCCACTACCAATCCTTAAACATTTCTGGAAACCACACTGGATCAGTATCGCAGTGCTCGTCAATCATTTCATCCCCTACAATATCGACAAGTCCATAAGCTTTGGCTTCGTCTGCTGACATAAAAACATCCCTTTCCATGTCTTCGGATACAACCCAAAAAGGCTTGCCTGTTCTTAGGGCATAAACCCTTGTGATCATTTCGCGAACTTTGTGTAACTCTTCCACTTCTAGTAAAAATTCTGGTGTCCTTGCCCGATAATAAGCACTAGCAGGTTGGTGAAGCATAATCCTCGCGTGAGGGAATGCTATACGCTTGGTGGGTTCGCCTCCAAGCAGAATGAAGGATGCCATGGACGCAGCCATTCCGAGGCATATTGTATATATATCTGGTGTCACCGTTTGCATCGTATCAAAAATCGCCATTCCTGAGATTAGCCACCCGCCTGGGGAGTTTATAAACAAAAAAATATCGCTAATTCCATCTTCTATACTGAGATATACCATGAGACCTGTAATATGATTCGTGACCTCGCAACGAATCTCTTGACCTAAAAAAAGTGTCCTTTCTCGATACATAACATTGTATAAGTCAACCCAAGTCGCTTCTTCATCTCCGGGAATCCGGTAAGGTACTTTTGGAACACCAATGGGCATATTAGATTAATATTATTAAATTTAAGTAAGAAAACTACACTTTAATATGGAAACGTAAGAATGGAAGAGAAAGAAAGAATCCGCAGTTTATTGTCTTCATTTTTTTTTCTTATTCTATATGAATACTATAGATTCTATTAATACGTAGATTGAAATAATACATATAAGGAAGGTAAGACAGATTGAATAAAGAAAAAGGAATCGGTGATTGGAATGATAAACAAAGAGGGATAGGGATCTATTCTTCGTTTTTTCCAAATAGGCCAAGCTACCCATTGCATATTGGCACTTATCGAGTATAGAATAGATCTGCTTCTCTTTCTTCTTACGAACAGAATTGGCTTCTTATTTTTAATGGAATGAAATAAATATTCACGCTTTCTGACACAGAATCCCCTAGAGGGGTTAGGTACATAGGATATAGATAGTCTTTTCCAATGCGATAAAATAAAGCGACATCGTGTCTATTTTTCTTTGCTAAAGGGGTATTTCCATGGGTTTGCCTTGGTATCGTGTTCATACTGTTGTATTGAATGATCCGGGTCGATTGCTTTCGGTGCATATAATGCACACAGCTTTAGTTTCTGGTTGGGCCGGCTCGATGGCTTTATATGAATTAGCGGTTTTTGATCCCTCTGATCCTGTTCTGGATCCAATGTGGAGACAAGGTATGTTCGTAATTCCCTTCATGACTCGTTTAGGAATAACCAATTCGTGGGGTGGTTGGAGTATTTCAGGAGGAACTGTAACGAATCCGGGTATTTGGAGTTATGAAGGTGTGGCAGGTGCGCATATTGTGTTTTCTGGCTTGTGTTTCTTGGCAGCTATCTGGCATTGGGTATATTGGGACCTAGAAATATTCTGTGATGAGCGGACAGGAAAACCCTCTTTGGATTTGCCCAAGATCTTTGGAATTCATTTATTTCTTGCAGGGGTGGCTTGCTTTGGCTTTGGCGCATTTCATGTAACGGGTTTGTATGGTCCTGGGATATGGGTGTCCGATCCTTATGGACTAACTGGAAAAGTACAAGCTGTAAATCCAGCGTGGGGTGTAGAAGGTTTTGATCCTTTTGTTCCGGGGGGAATAGCTTCTCATCATATTGCTGCGGGTACATTGGGCATATTAGCGGGCCTATTCCATCTTAGTGTCCGTCCGCCTCAACGTCTATACAAAGGATTACGTATGGGCAATATTGAAACTGTACTTTCCAGTAGTATCGCTGCTGTTTTTTTTGCAGCTTTCGTAGTTGCCGGAACTATGTGGTATGGGTCAGCAACTACCCCAATCGAATTATTTGGGCCTACTCGTTATCAGTGGGATCAGGGATACTTTCAGCAAGAAATATATCGAAGAGTTAGCGATGGGTTAGCCGAAAATCTTAGTTTATCAGAAGCTTGGTCTAAAATTCCCGAAAAATTAGCCTTTTATGATTATATTGGTAATAATCCGGCAAAGGGGGGATTATTCAGAGCAGGCTCAATGGACAACGGGGATGGAATAGCTGTTGGATGGTTAGGACATCCCGTCTTTAGAGATAAAGAAGGACGCGAGCTTTTTGTACGCCGTATGCCTACTTTTTTTGAAACATTTCCGGTTGTTTTGGTAGATGAAGAGGGAATTGTGAGAGCGGACGTTCCTTTTAGAAGAGCAGAATCCAAATATAGTGTTGAACAAGTAGGTGTAACGGTGGAGTTCTATGGTGGCGAACTTAATGGAGTAAGTTATTCTGATCCTGCTACTGTAAAAAAATATGCGAGGCGTTCCCAATTAGGGGAAATTTTTGAATTAGATCGGGCTACTTTGAAATCGGATGGTGTTTTTCGCAGCAGTCCAAGGGGTTGGTTCACTTTTGGTCATGCTACCTTTGCTTTGCTCTTCTTTTTCGGACACATTTGGCATGGCGCTAGAACCTTGTTCCGAGATGTTTTTGCTGGTATTGATCCAGACTTGGATGCTCAAGTGGAATTTGGAACATTCCAAAAAGTTGGAGATCCAACTACAAGGAGACAAGCAGTCTGATACCACATTGCTATGGTATCTTTCATCTCTCTTTTTTGATTTGACATGGGAAACATCTCCCATCCTTTCTTTGACTCTTTTTCTTTCTTTATCTTTATATGGGAAAAGATCCCAAATGACAAATGAATAGGTGTGGAAGTTATAATTGTAAATAAACCACGATCGAATCTATGGAAGCATTGGTTTATACGTTCCTTTTAGTTTCGACTTTAGGGATAATTTTTTTCGCTATCTTCTTCCGAGAACCACCTAAGGTTCCGACTAAAAAAATGAAATAATTTCATTGAAGTAAGAAGTCTCCCAGATGGGGAGACTTCTTACTTCAATTAGTCCCCGTGTTCTTCGAATGGATCTCTTAATTGTTGAGAGGGTTGCCCAAACGCGGTATATAAGGCATACCCAGTAAAGCTTACAAGTAAACCAGATATGGAGATGGCGACTAAAGTTGCTGTTTCCATTTTTATAGAATTTCAAGATTACAATGGATCTACGAAAAGATCTTGTATTTACAACTACAACGGAATAGTATACAAAGTCAACACCAATGATTAAATAGAATTTATGGCTACACAAACCGTTGAAGATAGTTCTAGACCTGGGCCAAGACGAACTCGCGTAGGTAGTTTATTGAAACCCTTGAATTCGGAATATGGGAAAGTAGCTCCGGGTTGGGGGACTACTCCTTTTATGGGGGTCGCAATGGCTTTATTCGCGATATTCCTATCTATCATTTTAGAAATTTATAATTCTTCTGTTTTACTGGACGGAATTTTAATGAATTAGGTTTCTACTAACTAAAACTACGAAGTCATTGTTTTTCCATCCAAAAAAGCCTTTCTACTTTAAGCTATACATTTCTAGACATTCTGGTAGTTCGACCGTGGAATTTTTTTGTTTTGGTATCTCTGGAATATGAGTGTGTGACTTGTTAGAATGGATCCTATTGATAATACATAGAAAGGGCCTGTTATCTCTATCAAGATGATTCTAATTCGTCGGATATTTTTTATTCTAGTATCTGGAACACGAAATAGATAGAGTGGATCAAGAAAAAAAATGGAACTATGATTCATACTCACTATTCAGACCTCGCAACCAGACTGAAAAAAATTCAAGTAGTTTTTAATAAAAAAAGAAATTTTCTTCCTTCCAATTTTGTTTGCCCAAAAGACAACTTTTTTTTCTCTCGATTTTGTCGAGTTATTACACGGATTCAATAAATGATCATCAAGCGGTTCTTATTCGAAGAACCCTTGCCTTTTGGTTAGCTTGAGACTCAATCATCGTGGCTCTAGTATGAATCTAAGGTTTTAATTGAACTGATTCATAGGATCGCAACAAGATAATTTCTATCAGAAAACTACTAGAATTTTTGCTTTATTTATTTACTAGTAAAACAAGAGTAAATCTGCATTACGCAAAAAAAAAAAAAAAGAAATCCAAAATAGGGAAGAGAAAAGTCAAGAAGCCTCTAATGACCAACATAAGGGAAAGAAAGAAAGACAGATGAGCCAACTTGAGATTTTTTGGCATTATCATCACAAAGAATAAGTTCTGGATTTTTCTTATTTCATATCTTCAAGGCAAATCGACCCAATCCAGTGGCTGATGAAGTTTTGAACCTTTTTTTTTTCTAATATCCGTTGAAAATTTGTGTGTTTCTGCTTGAGCCGTACGAGATGAAATTTTCATATACGGTTCTCGGAGGGGGACTCGGGTTAGTTACCTATCTCAATAAAGTATATGATTGGTTTGAGGAACGTCTTGAGATTCAGGCAATTGCGGATGATATAACTAGTAAATATGTTCCTCCTCATGTCAACATATTTTATTGTTTAGGGGGAATTACACTTACTTGTTTTCTAGTACAAGTCGCTACCGGTTTTGCTATGACTTTTTACTACCGCCCAACCGTTACAGAGGCTTTTTCCTCGGTTCAATACATAATGACCGAGGCCAACTTTGGTTGGTTAATCCGATCAGTTCATCGATGGTCAGCAAGTATGATGGTTCTAATGATGATCCTGCACGTATTTCGTGTGTATCTCACAGGTGGATTTAAAAAACCCCGCGAATTAACTTGGGTGACAGGTGTGGTTTTGGGTGTATTGACTGCATCGTTTGGTGTAACTGGTTATTCTTTGCCTTGGGATCAAATTGGTTATTGGGCAGTCAAAATTGTGACAGGTGTACCTGAAGCGATTCCGGTAATAGGATCGCCTTTAGTGGAGTTATTACGTGGAAGTGCTAGTGTGGGCCAATCCACTTTGACTCGTTTTTATAGTTTACATACCTTTGTACTGCCTCTGCTTACTGCCGTATTTATGTTAATGCACTTTCCAATGATACGTAAGCAAGGTATTTCGGGTCCTTTATAGGGAAGCCATATCATAGAGAAAGATAATTCTAATTTTCATATATCATATCGGGTAGGTTGTGGTATTTCATTGCTACAAACATGGGTTATTGTAAAATAAGACATGTCATTTGGATACTTTTCTTCAACTCCGAAGTATTTTGATACAAATAGTTGAAGTTCATTTTATGAAAGAAAATAAGGCGGATTATGGGAGTGTGTGACTTGAATTATTGATTTGGCCATGCAGATAAAGAATTGGATCTGCCACATTAGAATTCACAACCAAAGGTGTCTCCGCATCCAATCAACACGTAAGTCCCCTATCTAGGAAGGATAGGCTGGTTCACTTGAGGAGAATATTTTCTATGATCATACCCCAACCATGTCATCCATGAACAGGCTCCGTAAGATCCCATAGAGTAGAAATAGAATAAGTCATGTGACATGATCCAATTCTCTATTTATTACACTTACTTTTTTTATTATAGTATGGAAATGCATTCATTTTCTTTGCATCGATTGCGATCCGCAATACTATCGGAGTAAAAGAAGGTATCTAAAGAAGAACGTAGGCTAGACTTTTTGATTTTTTATTAGTAACAAGTAAATACTTTGTTTGGACGTAAGAAACTTGCGATATTGAGGGGATAAACACCAACTAATCAAGAGACATGAGACAATCCACAAAGCAATTGATCATGATCAAATTTGCAAGCCAACTTGGATATTGAGCATTTACCCATAAGAATAAGATTCTTTTCAATAAAATAAGTAGTTGTAGGTGCAACTTCGGAAAAGAGAATCTGATAAAGCTTTTCTTACCTAGAGTCATTGAGTCATTATATACCTTATTCTATTATGGATCTTCCACGGTCTTTTTTCTTTCATTCTTGCTCGAGCCGGATGATGAAAAATTCTCATGTCCGGTTCCTTTGGGGGATGGATCCTAAAGAATTCACCTATCCCAATAACAAAGAAACCTGACTTAAATGATCCTGTATTAAGAGCAAAATTAGCTAAAGGGATGGGACATAATTATTACGGGGAACCCGCCTGGCCCAACGATCTTTTATATATTTTTCCAGTAGTAATTCTAGGTACTATTGCATGTAATGTAGGTTTAGCGGTTCTCGAGCCGTCAATGATTGGTGAACCGGCGGATCCGTTTGCAACTCCTCTGGAAATATTACCCGAGTGGTACTTCTTTCCCGTCTTTCAAATACTCCGTACAGTACCCAATAAGTTATTGGGCGTTCTCTTAATGGTTTCTGTGCCAACGGGCTTATTGACAGTACCCTTTCTAGAGAATGTCAATAAATTCCAAAATCCATTTCGTCGCCCAGTAGCTACGACCGTTTTTTTAATCGGTACTGCAGTAGCTCTTTGGTTAGGTATTGGAGCAACATTACCCATTGAAAAATCCTTAACTTTAGGTCTTTTTTAGGGATTTTTCAGGTTGATTCATTCAACCGTGAAGTACCGTGCATAGGTATCTAGGAAATAGTTACTTCCAAGTGAATCTTCCCTAGATACCTAAAATCCATTTTATTATGATCCATTTCGCGAAAATATAGATTGTGCCAAAGATGCAAAATTGTTTTCTTTTTTCTTTTTATTCTAACTCGAAAAAGAAGAAGAGGAAAAAATTGCAATGGATTTAAAACGAGAACTTATTCTTAGGTAAATCGATTGGGAGATGCTTCTCTAGAGTGTCCCATATCTGTTTTCCATCTTCCATACGAAAACTGTCAATTCTCATAAGATCTTCTTCAGTCTTACTCAAAAGGTCCAATAGTGTATGTATATTGGCCCTTTTGAGACAATTATACGTTCTAGAAGGCAATTCTAATTGATCAATAAAAATACAATTCAATGGAATTCCTTTTTTGTTTTTCTTTAGATTAGTTAATCTTTTTTGAAAGGTTAAAAGGGGTGGAGTAAACCTGTTTTTATTTTCTTCGAAACTAGTGCCCTCTTCCTCCGCGTGTAGAAAAGGAAGAAATAAATCAATCAAATTACGAGAAGCCTCATAAAGCGCTTCCTTAGGGGTTAAACTTCCATTCGTCCATATTTCTAGAAAAAGTATCTCGTGTTTTTCATTTCCATTCCCACAAGAAAAAATACTATAATTCACATTTCGAACAGGCATGGATACAGCATCTATGGGATAACTTCCATCTTGAGAGTTCTTTCTGAGTTCCGTGTGATATCCGCGATCTCTCTTGATCTGTAACTCAATACAGAAATCAATGGGCTCTGTCAAGTTAGCTATAGGTTGTGCCGTATCAACGATCTCTACGGAAGGTGGTAAGATGATATCTTGAGCAGTTATGTATCTAGGACCTTTGACGCAAATTGATGCGTCTCTAACTCCATAGAGATTACTTCTCAATACAATTTCTTTCAAATTTAGTAAAATTTCTTGTACGGATTCTTCAATACCAGCTATTGTAGAATATTCGTGTGGCACGCTCCAAAATTTTGCACGTGTGATACATGTTCCTTCTATTTCTCCAAGTAAAGCTCTTCGCAAGGCAATACCGACGGTATCCGCTTGACCTTTTCTAAGCGGGGACAAAATGAAACGACCATAATAAAGACGCTTACTATCTACTCTTGATTCAACACACTTCCACTGTAGTGTTTGAGTGGATCCTGCTACCTCCTCTCGAACCATAATAGACTAGTATTATTATTTGATCATTGAATCGTTTATTTCTCTTGAAAGCGTTTTAATTCTTTTACAGACGTCTTTTTTTAGGAGGTCGACATCCATTATGCGGCATAGGTGTTACATCGCGTATACAACTTAATCGTACACCACTTTTAGCAATGGCTCGTAATGCGGCATCTCTTCCACTACCAGCACCCTTTACCATAACTTCTGCTCGTTGCAAACCCACTGTACGAATAGCATCTACTGCTGTTCTTTGACCAGCATAGGGTGATGCTTTTCTTGAGCTTTTGAATCCACAAGTACCCGCGGAGGACCAGAAAACCACCCGACCTTGCGGGTCTGTAACAGTTATAATGGTATTGTTGAAACTAGCTTGAACATGAATAACTCCTTTTGTTATTCTACGTGCACTTTTCCGTAAACTAAAACGCGCATTCCTACGCAAACCAATACGCACTCTCCTACGTGAACCAATTTTTGGTATAGCTTTTGTCATATTTTATTATCTCATAAATATGAGTTAGAAATAACAAAAAGAAAAAAAGATACAAAGATATCCGTTTCAGGGTAAAATATATCCTTTACTTTAATTATTAATTATTTTATTTGGAATTTGGACGTTTCCGCGGGTACTTTTTTTACTTTTTAGAAAGTAAAGTTCTTTTTCGAAAGATTACCCCTGCCTTTGTTTATGCTTCGGATTGGAACAAATGACTCTAATTCGTCCACGCCTACGAATCAGTCGACATTTTGTACAAATTTTACGAACGGAAGCTCTTATTTTCATATTTCCTTATTCCTTTCTTAAACTATGAATCTAATCTTTGGGAAAAAATAAGTCTCTTCGCTTGAATTTTGGAACTTTGAATTTATTACCCTAGAAAAAAGAAAAACCTAATCCTTTGAATCTTTGGTATCCTTCAAATCTTCGGTATCCTTCGAGTCTTCGGTACGCTTCGAATCCTTATGGGGAAGTCTATAAATTATACGTCCTTTGCTTGAATCATAACGACTTACTTCAATTTTGACCCTATCCCCCATCAGTATTCGTATAGAACTAGACCGGATCTTTCCTGAAATATAGCCCAGGATGATGGTGTCATTCTCTAGGCGAACGCGGAACATTCCGTTGGGTAGGGCTTCCGTAACTAAACCTTCGAAAGTGACTTTTGCTTCTCTCGGGTTTTTTTTTTCTCTGCTATTTTTTTTTTCTGTCATATTTTTTTTCTCCTATTTTTCTATTTTGATTTTCAAATAAAAAAAAACGTTGTATTTTTATTTGAAAAATAGGAAGTTCGAGATAGAATTCGAGTACTATAGGAGGGGCGATTACCATATATAACATAAGACTTCTCCCCCAATTCTGTTTAGTCGAGCTTCTCGATCTGTCATTATACCTCGAGAAGTAGAAAGAATAGCAATTCCCATTCCGCCCAAAACTTTAGGAATTCCTTGATAGTTGGCATAAATTCGTAAGCCGGGTCGGCTGATACGCTTTAAAAAGGTTCTAGTTCTATATATTCCTTTTCTAGTCTTTCTCTTTTGATGTCGCAAAGTTGAAACCAAGAAATATCTGTTACTTTCCTGATGTTTCCGAACACTTTCAATAAAACCCTCTCGTAGAAGTATTTTAACAATGTTTTCGGTAATATTTGTAGATACTACTCGAACTGTTCCTTTTTTATTCATGTCCGCGTTTCTTATAGAGGTTAGTAAATCAGCAATAGTGTCCTTGCCCATAAGACTCTAATTCTAGGTTCCTCCTAATTTTTCTATAATCAACATGTTTTCTTTTTTTTTCTTTTACTTTTGGATTTTAAAGCATATACGTGAGACATAATCTACTAATTTTTTCTTTGATCTATATCTCGCCTACTAGTATTTATAATACTTCAGGAGCTAATGAAACTATTTTAGTAAAATTCAATTCTCTCAATTCCTCGGCGATCGCGCCAAAAACTCGAGTTCCTTTTGGATTTCCTTTTTGATCAATGATAACCGCTGCATTGTCATCATAGCGTATTATTATACCGTCTTCGCATTTGAACTCTTTACATGTACGTACAATTACAGCTCGAATTACTTCGGATCTTTCTAGAGGCATTTGGGGCACTGCGTCTTTGATTACAGCAACAATAACATCACCAATACGAGCATATCGCTGATTACTAGCAGCTCCTATGACTCGAATACACATCAATTTTCGAGCTCCACTGTTATCTGCTACATTTAAAAGGGTCTGAGGTTGAATCATATTATTTTGATTTCAATTTGTTATTTCTATGCAAAAGGATGAAAGAAATATTGTCTTTCCAGAAAAAAAAAAACCAGGTTTTTTTTATCTTCAATACTCCTTTTTTGGGATGCTATATCTCTAATCGAAGAAATTGACTTCGTATGGGCATTTTACTGGCAGCTATGGAGATAGCTGCTCTAGCTACAGTTTCAGATACTCCGCCCATTTCATAAAGTATTCGACCTGGTTTAACAACGGCTACCCAATATTCGGGGGATCCCTTTCCTGAGCCCATACGTGTTTCCGTGGGTCTTAGTGTAACCGGTTTGTCGGGAAATATACGTACCCATATTTTTCCACCACGACGTGCATATCGTGTCATTGCTCTTCGTCCTGCTTCTATCTGTCTCGACGTGATCCAAGCGGGTTCAAGTGCTTGCAGAGCATATCTACCAAAACAAATACGATTGCCTCGGCAGGATTTTCCCTTCATTCTTCCTCTATGTTGTTTACGAAATCTGGTTCTTTTGGGGTTATAGTCGATGGTTCTTTCTTAGTTCCATCTCTACTGCAAAACTGGACATGAGAGTTTCTTCTCATCCAGCTCCTCGCGAATGAAATGAGAAAGCGTGCAAATTTCTCTAATTCCATAATATTTTGGAATATTATGGATAGATGCACATTAATAGATAATAGAAAAAGTTAGGGTTTTTTTAATATTGAATATTGAATTTGTTAAAATAGAAAAATATATAGTCAAGAAAGAAGATCTAGAATATATCTAGATGTGTGTGTCTATTTATCTATATTCTATATTTATAGATAATGTAATCTTTCTTAAAAAAAAGTCTCCTTATTTCGACTCTTATTGAATCGCGGGAAAGTATTCTAATTCAATAAAGATTTCGCGGGCGAATATTTACTCTTTCCTGTCTTATTTGTTAATTTATAACCTTACCAAATAAGGCAATTTTTTTGGTTTGTTCCGCCATCCCACCCAATGAAGTCTTAGGATTCTTTTCAATAAAATCCTATGCAGTCATAGGTTCTGTCGTTCCCACTACTTCTCCTTTAATGGTTAGGTCTGAATCCCACAATGGAGCTTTCCAAAAATTTCTTTCCGAGTCAATTTTCTCAGTTTTATTAACCCGGGCCGCTCTTTATTTTATTATTGCTTAAAATTTCTATTTTTTGTTTCAAGTTACGATTTCGAATTCTCTGTTATTTTTATTATATTGATGCTTTATCACATTGCCTTTTATGATGTAACTCATAGACCATACATATTGGAATCCTATATCTTTCTTATTCTTCTTCCTTCTTTCTATCATCCCTCCTTTTATCCACATCCCTTTAGTTTTGCTTCACAACCTAGAATCCGTTTTCTTTTTTAGAGAAAAAATTGCAGTTGCTACAACTATATGATAGATCTACTCATTTATGATAGATGTATTTATTCATATAGTGACTGTTTCTTAGTTAGGATCTCGACAATACGAAGCAATAGGTTGGTTATTAGTTAATTTTCTATAATTACTAAGTTTTTTCTTTTTCTATTTATAGTAGGGTTCAGTCAATTTTTTTTGAATCTCCATTTTTGACTCTAAAGAAAAAACTAACGAGTCACACACTAAGCATAGCAATTATATTAAAAGATTTATCAATTTTCATTAAATCTTATAGAAAGAGGTAGAATTTCTTCTTTTTTTTCAGGGATTTCAGGAAAAATAAGGCTCTTGTCATTTTTTATTCTATCACTGAACAGAATGGGAAGACAAGGCTAGTTATTCTTCGTCTACGAATATCCAAATTTTTACACCTAATACTCCATAGATAGTTCGAATTGGATAGCAGCAATAATCAATTTTAGCGCGAATTGTTTGGAGGGGAAGTCTACCCTTTTTGATGCATTCGGCACGTGCAATTTCTTTCCCTGCGAGACGACCTGCAATTTTTACTTTTACCCCCCTTATATCTGCTTTTTTAGTTAATTCAATGGCTTTTTTCATTGCCTTTCGGAATGAAACTCTATTTTTTAATTGGAAAGCTATATATTCTGCAAGAATGTTAGGTTGTCTATAAGGTTCTTTAACTTTTTCAATAGCAATATTAAGTCTCTGGTTTACAGAATTAACTTCCTTTTGTAGATCTTTCTCTAATTCTTCGATTGCTCCTTTTTTCTTTAATAAATTGGGGAATCCAATATGGATTATGACGTGGATCGTATCGATTTCTTTTTGAATTTCTATACGTGTAATTACTTCAGAACTTGAGCCTGAGTCCATTTTTCTATTATGTGTAATTACTTCGGAACTTGAGTCTGATTCTATTTTTCTATTCGAGCCTTTTTTCCTATTCTTTTGTATATAGTTCTTGATACAATTCCGTATTTTTTTATCTTCCTGTAGACCTTCAGAATAATTTTTTGGTTGTGCGAACCAAAAGGAATGGTGATTTTGGGTTGTACCAAGTCTGAAACCGAGTGGATTTATTTTTTGTCCCATATTTTTCTATTCTATTTTTTTTTTACTGGGAATCGAAATCTAAGATGGATCTAAAGATTATTTAGATTTCTTTACTATATTTAGTACAATTGTTATATGACACATGGTTTTTTTTATGGGACAACTACGTCCTCGAGCTCGAGGTCTTAATTTTTTCATGATAGTACTCCTACTGACTTCGGCTTTAGTGATGAATAAATTCGCTTTGTCGAAATCCCTATAATGAGTAGCATTTGCTGCTGCCGAATAAACCAACTTTAGGATGGGATAAGATGCTCGATAAGGCATGAGGTTCAGTATCATAACAGTTTCCTCGTAGTAACGCCAGCGAATCTCATCAAGAACTCTTTGTGCTTTGAAAACAGACATATGGATGCGTTTTTGTGCTTTGAAAACCCGTTCGAACTTAAGTAGACGATCGGTTGGAACTTTCCTTGCGAGTTTCCTTAGCCCACTCTTCTTCTTCTTTATCCTAGGGGTATACTTTACCAGTTTGAAACTTGTCATAAATAAGGTTATTCCCCGGGTTATTCCCCGCCTACCTTTGTTTTTTTTTATTTTGAATCTTTCTATTCTGAATTCAGTTAACGACGAGATTTAGTATCTTTTCTTGCACTTTCATAACTCGTGAAATGCCGAGTAGGCACGAATTCCCCCAATTTGCGACCTACCATAGGATTTGTTATGTAAATAGGTATATGTTCCTTTCCATTATGAATCGCGATTGTATGGCCAACCATTGCGGGTAGAATGCTAGATGCCCGGGACCACGTTACTATTGTTTCTTTCTCCTCCTTCATATTGACCTTTTCGATTTTTGCCAATAAATGATGAGCTACAAAAGGATTCGTTTTTTTTCGTGTCACAGCTGATTACTCCTTTTTTCCATTTTAAAGAGTGGCATTCTATGTCCAATATCTCGATCGAAGTATGGAGGTCAGAATAAATAGAATAATGATGAATGGAAAAAAGAGAAAAATCCTTTAGCTGGATAAGGGGCGGATGTAGCCAAGTGGATCAAGGCAGTGGATTGTGAATCCACCATGCGCGGGTTCAATTCCCGTCGTTCGCCCATCGCATTATTGCAAATTCCAAAAATGCAATTTTCCATATTCCTAGTTACGTATTTACTTACGGCGACGAAGAATAAAACTATCACTATATTTTTTCCTTTTCCTAGTTCTTCTTCCAAGCGCAGGATAACCCCAAGGGGTTGTGGGTTTTTTTCTACCAATGGGGGCTTTCCCTTCACCGCCCCCATGGGGGTGGTCCACAGGGTTCATAACTACCCCTCTTACTACGGGGCGTTTACCTAGCCAACACTTAGATCCGGCTCTACCCAAACTTTTTTGGTTCACCCCAACATTACCCACTTGTCCGACTGTTGCTAAGCAATTTTGGGATACCAAACGGACCTCCCCAGATGGTAATCTTAAAGTGGCCGATTTACCCTCTTTTGCAATCAGTTTCGCTACAGCACCTGCTGCTCTAGCTAATTGCCCACCCCTTCCACGTGTGATTTCTATGTTATGTATGGCCGTGCCTAAGGGCATATCGGTTGAAGTAGATTCTTCTTTTCTCTCAAAAAACCCCTTCCCAAACTGTACAAGCTTCTTCCAAAGCATACAGCTTTCTAGATGTATATGACGATCTCTAGACAGATGGATCTTATATGAATCGTATGATGAAGTACCACATGAGTGGATATATAGGAAAGGAATCCAAATCTGCCGAATCGCTCATGTTATGATCTTCTACATCCTAGGTCTCCGCGTTCCGTCATCTGGCTTATGTTCTTCATGTAGCATTCAGATCGAATGACTCTATGAAATTACGTCGATACTTCCACATATTATGGGTAACGTAGGAGACATCCCTATTTTCCCCGGGGGGTCTTAATTACCACTGCTTAGCTTTCAATTCGCCTCTGACCATCAAATTAAATGTGAATAACCCGTCCTCCTCTCTTTGAAACAAGGGGCGCTTCCGGTTCTGTGCGTGCTTCAAACAATTTTGTCTTCTCCATATTACCATATCTCTAGAGTCAATAATTTTCTATGAGGAACTACTGAACTCAATCACTTGCTGCCGTTACTCAACAGTTTTCTGTTGAGGTCTATCCCGTAGAGGTAGTCAAATTGGATCAGTGATCGATTTCTAGGTTTCGTCGTAAACCTAATTGGTTACTTCCAATTACGTAAATCAATAGTTCAAACCGCACTCAAAGGTAGGGCATTTCCCATTGATATAGGAACTTTTGTACCAGAAACAATAGTATCTCCAATTATAGCCCCTCTGGGATGTAAAATATATCTCTTCTCACCATCCCCATAGTGTATGAGACAAATGTATGCATTTCGATTAGGGTCGTATTCTATGGTTACGATTCTACCAGATATGTCTTTTTGATTCCGTCGAAAATCGATTTTACGGTATAGGCGCTTATGACCTCCCCCTCTATGCCTTGCGGTAATGATTCCTCTGGAATTACGACCTTTACCACAACGGTGCCGTCCATGGATCAAATTATTTCGTGGATTGGATTTCACTTGCCTGTCTACGGTTCCCTTGCGTGTGCTCGGGATAGGTGTTTTGTATAAATGTTTCGCCGTATTATTAAGTATTCTCCTTTAGTTTTTTTCTCTATCTAGAAGTGGAATAGAATAACCCGGTTGAAGGGTAATGATCATACGTCTGTAATGCATTGTATGTCCCAGAATAGGTCCCATTCTTCTACCCTTTCCGGGTAGTCGATGGCTATTCACAGCTACTACCTTAACACCAAAGAAGAGTTCGACCCAATGCTTTATTTCTGTCTTAGTGAATCCCGATTCGACATTAAAAGTATATTGATTCTTTCCCAATAAACGAAGACTTTTTTCTGTAAATACTGCGTATTTGATTCCATCCATAAATCGACTTTCCCTCCTATGCTCTGAGTTCCAGTATCGATAAGAATTCGAGTTCTTATTGTTCTTATGTTATGGTATGAATATACCATACCAATTCGTTATGTATGGATGATGGATGAGATTCCATGGATAGAGAGCCAGTTCCAATAGACTTATGGAACGTTCCCGTTCGCGTGCATCCAGCAGGAATTGAACCCGCAAATTTACCAATTATGAGTTGGGCGCTTTAACCATTCAGCCATGGATGCTTAACAGGGATCATCGTACATCGTAAATAACCAATTTTCATATAGAAAGACATATCATAGAAAAATGAAATCGAAAATATTCGGAGATGGCAAATATTCGGAGATGACTATGAAAACACCTCTCTGGATCCTCGAATTGAAAGAGAGATTGAGAGGGATCAAGAATCCTAATTCTCGCTATTTGGAATGGATCCAATTCTATTGAGTCTGACTCATAGTGATCATTTCTCTTTAGCAAAGAATGACCTTGGTTATCAAAGGATTGAACAACCGGGATCCATTTACTTATGATACCTAGTTGACATTGATAACAAGGATCTAATGAATTATGAGTTTAATAGATCCTCTTTAGCAGAAAGACGTATATTCCTTGCTCATTATCAGACAATCACTTATTCCCAAACCTCGTGTGGGGCTAATCGTTTTCATTTACCATCTCATGGAAAACCCTTTTCGTTCCGCTTAGCCCTATCGGGTATTTTAGTGATAGGTTCTATAGGAACTGGACGATCCTATTTGGTCAAATACCTAACGAAAAATTCCTATTTTCCTTTCATTAAGGTACGAGGGCTTCTTATTCCACAAGAACGAAAGCACCTTTTCATTCTTTCATATACTAGGGGTTTTTACTTGGAAAAGACAATGTTCCATACTAAAGGATTCGGGTCCATAACCACGAGTTCCAGTGCACTAGATCTTGTAGCACTTAGCAACGAGGCCCTATCCATTAGTATTCCACATAAGAAATCCATTATAGAAACTAATACAATTAGATTGGCTCTTCATAGACAAACTTGGGGTTTGCGAGCCAAGGTAAGACCGGCTCGGGATCATGGGACCCTTTTCTATCAGATAGGAGGGGCTCTTGTACAAAATAGACTTCTAAGTAATAACCCCATAGAATCTATCTATATAAAGATAAAGAGGCAATCGTGTCAGGAAGCGGGTTTTTCTTTGGCCAAAGGGTACTTCGAACTTGGAACGAGCATGAAGAGATTAACGAGACTTCTTTCTCTTTTGAGTTTTTATGGCGGACCGGTCGCGCAAGATCTTTGGTCTTCCCCCGGAACCGATGAAAAAAAGTGGGTCGCTTCTTATGGACTCGCTCAGAATGATTCTTCTCTATCTATAGTTCATGGCCTATTAGAAGTAGAAGGTGCTCTGGTGCAATCCTTACCGACAGAAAAAGATTGCAGTCAGGTTGATAATAATCGAGTGCCATTACTTCGTCGGTCCGAACCAAGGAATCCGTTAGAAATGTTTTGAAATGGATATTGTTCTCTCTTTGATCAGGGATTGCTATATGAAAAGAAGTGGAGTTTGAAAAAGGGAACGGAATGGTCAAACCGGAACTGCTAGAGGAACGAATTTTCAATAGCATAACTTGGGCTCCTAGAATATGGCGCCCTTGGGACAATCTATTTGATTGCAGGGTTTTGTTCCGAAGCAAAGATATCCGCGGAGGCCGGTTCGTTCGTCCTATTCTGATATTCAGGACCAAGAGGTACTGGATTCTCTTTCGGATAGGCCCTGAAAGGAGAAGAAAGGCTGAAATGCCAACGGACCTCTGTCTATTCTCTAATTCACCCGATCCGATAGTACCCGTTTTTGGAACGTCCAGTGCCAAAGTCACTGAATGGGTAAGTCACCAATCCAATCCCTTTGACAAATCGGGTGTCATATTAGATAT